AAGTCCCACAGCCAATCCAGCAGCAATAACGGAAGCGGCAGAAATCAATGGATTCATATTAAGTTCCTCACACCAAAAAAAAGAAATGGTTAATGATACAATCAACCGATGAATTATTACTTCATTATTCCATCACTTAAGATCTATCCGAAAAAAAAAAAAGAACTAAGAACTCTGAATTGAAATAATAATATTACTGAATCATCAGAGCTACTTCGATATCTCGTTTTTAGTTCCTATCCGTGGAGTCTTTGTAAATCTATACGGTTCCAGTTCTTCCATTTCTTTGTTCCGAACCATTCCATTCTTTCAATTCTTCGCTCTTCTATATGCATGCTTGACTTCATTTGTTTATTCATTCAATCCACAGTCACAGATAAAACGGAAGGGCTTGCATTGGAATCCGTCTAAATTCAGTGGGATGGGAAATAATATATATGGATAGCCCATATATAACTAGTGAATATCTAATATCACATATACATTGTTTCTTTAATAACGTAAACCATCCGTATCTTCTATTGAACCGGATTCTAGAATCATTCTTCGAAACATATACAGGGATTGGCTTAGAGCCCTTACATATACCCAGCTCGACCCCCCTTACTTTTTTTTTAATTCTCTAATATCATACATTTTTTTTTTTTGCTCCTATTCTAGATCGTATATACCGGTATGAGTTGGGATAAGCTTTTTTTAAGACCATTTCGGAAGCTAGTCAATGATGACCCTCCATGGATTCACCTATATAAGCTGCGGCTAAAGTTGCAAAAATAAGAGCCTGAATCCCGCTTGTGAATAATCCAAGGAACATGACAGGTATAGGAACCACCGAAGGTACTAAAGAAACAAGAACAACAACTACTAATTCATCCGCTAATATATTCCCGAAAAGTCGAAAACTAAGTGATAAGGGTTTTGTGAAATCTTCTAGGATGTTAATTGGTAAAAGTATTGGAGTTGGTTGAATGTATTTACCGAAATAACCCAATCCTTTTTTGGTAAGACCCGCATAGAAATATGCCACTGACGTAGGTAAAGCTAAAGCAACAGTAGTATTTATATCATTCGTGGGTGCAGCTAACTCTCCATGCGGTAACTGTATGATTTTCCGGGGTAAAAGGGCACCTGACCAGTTAGAAACAAAAATAAATAGGAACATAGTTCCAATAAAGGGAACCCAAGGACCATATTCTTCTCCAATCTGAGTTTTGCTCAAGTCTCGAATGAATTCGAGGACATATTCGAAGAAATTCTGACCGTCGGTTGGAATGGTTTGTGGATTCCGAACAGCTATAGTGGCTGAACCTAATAAGATAGCAATTACAACCCAAGAAGTGATAAGTACTTGGGCATGAACTTGGAAACCCCCTATTTGCCAATAAAAATGTTGGCCTACTTCCACATCGGATATATCGTATAACACTTTTAGTGAGTTGATGGAACAGGGTAAAACATTCATATTGCCCTCTGACATAAATAGAACTTAAAAAGGAATTATTTTGATTCAGCCATCTCATATCTCTTTCTCAACTCGTCTACTTTGAATCAATCGTATATTTCGGATCCCAAGTGATCACATAATATCCCCAGTGATTTTGATCTCTTTTTTGAGACTCAGGGATAGTAACCGATTCAATCAATTTATGGAGTTTCCAAAGTCATTGACTTATCCTATTATTAATCAACAATTTCTTATATAGCTAGAACCACCCTCACAAATTGCGGATACTAATTTGTTAAGAATCAATCGGATTGAAGCTATAGCGTCATCGTTCGCTGGAATCGGGATATTTGCGAGATCCGGGTCACAATTTGTATCGATTAAACAAATTGTTGGAATCCCCAAAGTGAGACATTCTCGAAGAGCCGTATATTCTTCTTGCTGATCAACGATGATTACAATATCGGGTAACCCCGTCATATATTTGATCCCGCCCAGATAGGTTTGCAAGTGAGATAATTGCCTCTTCAACATTGCTACATCTCTTTTCGGGAGACAGTTGAGTTTCCCCGTATTTTGTTCCGATCTCAAGTTCCTGAACCTATGAAGTCTCATTTCTGTAGTGGACCAATTCGTTAACATACCACCGAGCCATTTTTTATTAACATAATGACACCGAGCTCTTATTGCAGCTGATGCTACTAAATTGGCTGCTTTATTTTTGGTACCAACTATTAAGAAGTGTTTTCCTATACTTGCTGCATCAAAAACTAAATCACAGGCTTCTGACAAAAAACGAGCAGTTCGAGTAAGATTTGTAATATGAATACCTTTACGCTTTGAAGAGATGTAAGGTGCCATTCTAGGATTCCATTTCCTAGTACCATGGCCAAAATGAACTCCTGCTTTCATCATCTCTTCAAAATTCATGTTCCAATATCTTCTTGTCATTTCTCCCCACATTTTCTCTCTTTTTTTTTTTTTTTATTTAAGAGGTACCTGAAATAAATAATTGTTCCGACGGAACCTTCTACCGGAGATTGACCGTTAATACCC